GTAATGACTCTCATTTTTATTCAATTCATAATTGGCAATTCCTACTACATAATATAATTATCGGGGACCTTTTGAAAAAGGGGAAGAGAAGCTTTTTCAATACTCTTTGATTTCAAAAAGACACTATCAATCATGTCAAAAATAAACCAAATAGAGAAAAGCCGGCTATCGGAATCGAACCGATGACTATCGCATTACAAATGCGATGCTCTAACCGCTGAGCTAAGCGGGCTAAACTAAGATCCATTTTTATATGCAGAGGAACTTAAGCAAACTGTTGAATCTTAGCTCTTCATAAGTAATGTGAAGATATAATAGAATTGCAAATAAATATTGTAATTGAATCTTATTATTGAATCTTATTATAGAACATAAGAATTAATAGAATATCGCACAATATAGAATTTCGACCCATTTATTATATCAATTATCTCTTTATCAAAAAAGAATATCTTAATTAGGTAGTCAAATTTTATTTTTCGTTTTTCATTTCTTAAGATTATTTAATATCTATTTTTGAGTTATAGAATTCGAATATTCTAGAATAGAAATACATATCAAATTATTAAAAAAAAGGAATTTGAATAGAATAAAAAAAAAATAAAGAATATGAGTATATAATATGAATGAAATCAAATAATATGAATGAATAGATTCTATCTATATAGATAGAAGATCAAATTTGTATTCTATAAATAAAAAATTCATTTTTTAGATTTATAGAAATCGAATTTATTACTTATTACATTGTATAAATGAAATTTGTAATGTAATAAATAGATGTAATAAATTTTCGTTTTCGCTATTCTTTTCGTTATTTTCAATTAGATTCGAATTATCTAGAATTATGGAAGGTCCGCTCTAGGGAAAGAAAAAATGAAATAGAAAGATACAATACAGATAAATGAAATTTAGATCATAATGAAACATTGCGTTTCTTTTCATTCGGAAAGGTGGAAGCTAAGACGAAAAAAAGAAGTGATCCTTCGAGTATTCAAAATTTCACGAAAAAATAAGAGAAAGAAAGGCATATATAATATGTATGTGGTGTATATACATATATATTGAATTGCGGATATCTAAGTAATAGAATGATTTCTGATTGTACCAAATATGGGTCGTCGAGAAAGAGAAAAGAAGATAGAAGATAAGCAAAAAAGAGGAAAAAGGGGGGGGGATATGGCGGAATTGGTAGACGCTACGGACTTAATTGGATTGAGCCTTGGTACGGAAACTTACTAAGTGATAACTTTCAAATTCAGAGAAACCCTGGAATTAAAAATGGGCAATCCTGAGCCAAATCCTATTGTCCGAAAACAAAGAAAGATTCAGAAAGCAAGAATAACACAAGGATAGGTGCAGAGACTCAATGGAAGCTGTTCTAACAAATGGAGTTGGGTTGACCGCGTTGCGTTAGGAAAGGAATCCTTACGTCACAACTTTCGAAAGGCTAAAGTAAAGGATAAACCTATATACATATATATATACTGAAATACTATATATATACTGAAATACTATCTTCAAATGATTAATGATGACTTGACCTTTTATTTTGTCATATTTATATTATATGGCAAATAAGGGAATTGTTGTCAATTGATTCCAAGTTTAAGAAAGAGTCGAATATTAATTGATCAAATTATTCACTCCAAGGTCTGATAGATCTTTTTATTTTGAGGAACTGATTAATCGGAGGAGAATAAAGATAGAGTCCCGTTCTACATGTTAATACCGACAACAATGAAAGTTATAGTAAGAGGAAAATCCGTCGACTTTAGAAATCGTGAGGGTTCAAGTCCCTCTATCCCCAAAAAGGCCTATTTGGTTCCGATTCCCTAATTATATTATTGTTTCTATTCTCTTTTCCTTTTTGTTAACGTTTCAAAAGTCGTTATCTGTCTCATTCATTCTACTCTTTCACAAATGGATATGAGCAAAATTTGATCTTATCACAAATCTTATAATAGATATGATACACGTAGAAATTAACATCCTTGAGAAAGGAATCCCCTTTTGAGGAATCATTAACAATCTATACTTTTCCTCGCACCGAAACTTAGAAAGTCTTCGTTGTGAAGATCCACAAAAGAAAAGTTTAGGGCCGGGATAAAAGATAAAACTTTGTAATCCTTTTTTTATTTTTCGTCTTTTTCATTTTTAATTGACATAGACCTAATTCGGTTAGTAAAATAAAAAAAAGGATGATGCGTTGAGAATGGTCGGGATAGCTCAGCTGGTAGAGCAGAGGACTGAAAATCCTCGTGTCACCAGTTCAAATCTGGTTCCTGGCACATGATTTATTTGTATTGAGTATCTATTCTATCAAATTGATTGATATAGATATTCATTACATTAATAGTATGGATCGTGATACATACTTATCCATATAGGTGTCTGGAGCTCTACGCTTTATTCATATATAAAGCGTATATATATTTAATATGTAAAATAAAAGAAAAAAATTTAGGGAAAAGAGAATAATTATAGTTTTTTTCTTCTT